GGCCCTTTTTTTGAAATTCATGAAATGAATTAGGCATCTTCCATTATGAGTCTACTGCATATATATATCAAATCAGTTTTATTTATCTAGGAAGTAGGTAAGATTCTCATTTTGATAAAAAAGAAAAGAGAAAAAATGCATTGAATTGTTTTAAGATCGACCCTCCTCGCTTTAAATTTTCTTATATATCATATATAGTTCTAGGATAGAATATTTATAGGAGTATGGGATAGCTCATTCATGAACGAACCTTTAAATCGAAAAATTATATGGGATCATAACATAAAAGTAGGAAAGACTCCTCGGATTTAGTAATACATTTAATTCTTATTATATATACTGAATATTGACAATTCAAAAAAAATACTCATACTATCATCATAGTATGATGACAATTGGGGCGGGTATGCCCTCATCGTCTAGTGGTTCAGGACATCTCTCTTTCAAGGAGGCAACGGGGATTCGACTTCCCCTGGGGGTAGTGGACTACGAAAGGAAGTTGGTCATGGATTATCAATAAAACTAGAATTCCTTCTTCCTGGGTCGATGCCCGAGCGGTTAATGGGGACGGACTGTAAATTCGTTGGCGAGATGTCTACGCTGGTTCAAATCCAGCTCGGCCCAAGAATTTGTCGCTCCATGAAGAAGATCTAAGAAATTTGTCCTCTAGAAAGAGAAATGCTGGATCCGTAGAAAGAAAAAAAGTCTATAGATTACTAGTAATCTGTGCCACTCTTACTCAAGTCCATGTAAATAGGATATTTCTATATAATTTTTTTTCTGTTGCAACAGGACAAATAAAATGTTCTTCTGAAATCATAAGACTATGTATGCCATACATATGGCTGGGATTGTAGTTCAATCGGTTAGAGCACCGCCCTGTCAAGGCGGAAGCTGCGGGTTCGAGCCCCGTCAGTCCCGAACTAGAATCCGATGAATTGATCAATTCATTTTTTCCTCTCCCGTGAAAGGGAGGACGGGGAACGAAATCAAATCTCTGGATCTAATCTCTGGGGGGTCCCTCTTTCTTTTTTTTTTTTTTTTTTTTCTTTCGCATTTCTCATTAGACAAATATGTAAAATTTTCTTTCTTTCTCTTTAATTTAGATTGAGTATGGATAAAAGATCTTCTTATGTTATACTATGTTCTAGTATTCAATTCGCGATGAGAAAGAAATTTGATATTGTTATTCATAACATAGATCCGAGTTAGTATCATCAAGATGCAATTAATACCTTTTAATTGATAGGAGTCTACTTTAACATCTCTATGGGATTAGATCCCGAACTATTGTGAAAGAAGAAAACAAAGAGATTATGGAAGTCAATATTCTTGCGTTTATTGCTACTGCGCTGTTCATTTTAGTTCCTACTGCCTTTTTACTTATAATATACGTCAAAACAGTCAGCCAAAATAATTAATTTGAATGAAATTTGAATTCTTCCTTTTTATCAATGATTGAAGAAATGAAAGGTTTAAAACTCTATTTGAGATAGTGTGGTAGAAAGAGCTATATATAGCTCTTTCTACCACACTATACACTATACAATTGAGTTTTGTAGAATATTTCATATTCATCTTCTTAGTACATAAAGTTGTATTTTATACAGAAATGAGTACAGAAATAAGCTTTTAGATCAATTAGCAATAGATATCTATCTCTAATACTAATAATATATATTATTAGTACATCAAAATGAAATAGCACTCTATTTTTCTCTACACCCATTTTTATGCATATTTTGATGTATTTTGATCAATCCAAAAAAATTGCAAAGCCAACTGCTTTAATTCCTTCTTTTTTATATATCTTCTGATGCTTATGGATCTGGAGGTCCATCGAAAGAATTAATTAGTAAAGTATTAAATTAGTAATATTCCTAGCTCTAAAGCCCACTCCTTCCCCATACTACCAGTGAAAGAGAAAATGTAAACACTACCATTAAAGCAGCCCAAGCGAGACTTACTATATCCATGTGAATGATGTCCCCTATCTCTATGAAACGAAAAATTTATTCCATTATTGATTCATAATCATAGTGAAATCAATGGCGCAGAGTCAAAATAGGATTCTTACTTACGGCTATTGTTATTGATGAAAAAATCAACTCGTAAAAGTTCCTTTCTTTCCAATTCTATTGAATAAGAAAGATTAGTAATATGAAAGAATAAAAAAGTAAGATAATATGAATAGAAAATAGAAAAATACAAAGAAATGAAATAAGAAATCAATACAACCATTCTGATTCAATTTCTGAGTACTCAGAGCCTCTCGTGAGTCTGGATACCTGGATACAAAGTATCTTCGGTTCTTTCCATAATTCTTAAATGAATTTCCCATTAGCCTATCCAATTGAACCAATCTAATTTCATTGCAGACAGAGTTAGTAAACACTACCTCAATATTAAGAAAGGTATAGTTTAAAAGAATTAGGGAGTCTTTATGGTCTTTTTTAGAATTTTTTTTTAAACCTTAGGAGTCAAAAAGGAGTATTTCTTA